ACAGGAGGGATGTTCAGTACCGATTCTTATAGTACTGTTCGGGGAGTCGATAAGTTAATTCCTGTGGATGTCTATTTGCCGGGTTGTCCACCTAAACCCGAGGCAGTTATAGATGCTATAACAAAACTTCGTAAGAAAATATCTCGAGAAATCTATGAAGATCGAATTAAGTCTCAAGAGGAGAATCGGTGTTTTACTACCAACCACAAATTTCATGTTGGCCCAAGTACTCATACTGGAAATTACAATCAAGGATTACTCTATCAACCATCATATACTTCGGAGACCATCCCTCCTGAAACTTTTTTCAAATACAAAAGTTCAGTATCTTCCTACGAATTAGTGAATTAGGAAGTATACTTTTTGTACAGAATAACAAAGAACGAGTGAATCTTCAAAAATTTTTCATCGTAAATGGGAAATACTTATACAAATAAAAAGGGGGGGAAAAGATGCAGGGTCATTTGTCTTCTTGGCTAGTCAAACATGGACTGGTTCATAGATCTTTGGGTTTCGATTACCAAGGAATAGAAACTTTACAAATAAAGCCTGAGGAGTGGCATTCCATTGCAGTTATTTTATATGTATATGGTTACAATTATCTACGTTCCCAATGTGCTTATGATGTAGCACCAGGCGGACTGTTAGCTAGTGTGTATCATCTTACGAGAATCGAGTATGGTATAGATCAACCGGAAGAGGTATGCATAAAAGTATTTGCCGCAAGGATAAATCCTAGAATTCCGTCTGTTTTCTGGGTTTGGAAAAGTGCGGATTTTCCAGAAAGGGAATCTTATGATATGTTGGGAATCTCTTATGATAATCATCCACGCCTAAAGCGTATCTTAATGCCTGAAAGTTGGGTAGGATGGCCTTTACGTAAGGATTATATTGCCCCCAATTTTTATGAAATACAAGATGCTCATTAAATAATACGAAACTAATCCTCACTTCTACAACTCCAGATATTCAAATACATTTGTACGTTCTCTTATAGATAAAGCATAGTAATAGAATGAAGTCTCATTCATCTTATTATTATTGATTATAAATAAATAAAATACAATTAGAGATTTGTCCAGATTATCAAATTTTTAAGATACTTATTTTGGATGAGCCAAGCTAAGCTAATAGGATGAACTAAACGAGTTTTATATCCATCACGAACTATGTATCACGCACATCGTTTAGATGTGCTTTAGAAAGTCACGTAGGGGGAAATTAATAAATCGAATATGATATGAAAAGATAATCGGATTCTATTTGTACTGTATCTGAGATGAATCTTGGCCATTCCCGCCCTTCAACTCCCCTAGACTATACTTTTGAGTCTTATAACGAACTAATTTAATTGAACCTTTCAACTATGTATAAAGTGTTAATTGAACGCGAGGAGACAGAGTATGAACAAATAAAAAAGAAGAGGAAACAAAATAAAATTATTTTCTTTTACATATTTATATATTTTATATATATATACTCTTTATCTTTACTTGTCTATTTTACTCATCTATAAATAGAGTAAAAAATATAGTTTATTTATAGTTTATTTTAAGGGTATATCTCCAGACATCATGATGTATCGGTATTTTTCATGATCTATATTATTAATGAATACGTGGACCCATATTAATGAATTTGTAGAAAGAATGGATACTCATACAAATTCATCATGTGCCAGGAACCAGATTTGAACTGGTGACACGAGGATTTTCAGTCCTCTGCTCTACCAACTGAGCTATCCCGACCATTGCGCATTATCCTTATTTTAATAGATGATTTGAGTCTATGTCAATTATAAATAAGAAAAAAGCTATTCCAAAGTCTTCTTTTTGAAGATCCACGAAAAAAGAGGGCTTGGATAAGACTTTGGAAGTTTCAGTACAGTAGACAAATGATATGTATTGGTAATCATTCAAATTTAACAATGGGGATTTCTTACGCAAGGATGTTCATTTGTACGTGTATCATATATAATATATAATATATGTCACAAGTCTCGCGATAATAAAAAAAAATTTCCGCTCAGCTCAGATACGCTTGTGAAAGAGTAGAATGAATGAGAAACATAACGAATTGTAAATTGCTAATGAAAGGATAAATAATTAATTAAAGAGGCCAACGGGCCTCTTTAGGGTTTTGGGGATAGAGGGACTTGAACCCTCACGATTTTTTTAAGTCGACGGATTTTCCTCTTACTATAAATTTCATTTTTGTCGGTATTGACATGTAGAATGGGACTCTATCTTTATTCTATTCTCATCTGATTAATCAGTTCTTCAAAAGATCTATCAGACTATGATGGAGTAAATGATTTGATCAATGAATATTCGATTATTTTTTCAACCAGGAGATATTGGAATCGATTAATAACAATTCGTTTTATATTTATATATATCATTTTTTAGATAACTATAAAAAATAGAGATTCGGGTCGTCATTAATCAATATAGTATTTCAGTACGTATATACGTTTATCTTTCATCTTTTCTGGAGTTTC